CAGAGGAATAATTGGGACTAGGGTCTCGAATTTATTAATAGAAGTATCTATTAGAAATGAATTCTCTAGCATTTGAATCCTTACCACCGAAGTGTTTAGTCGTACACTTGAAAGATAGCCCAGAAAATATAAGGAATGATTGTATAATTGGTTTATATGGATCCTGTCCGGTAGAGACCACAAGTAAAAATGACATTGCCAAAAATGGACAAGGTGAGATTTCCATTTCTTCATCAGAAGATGAGTCCCCTTTGAAGCCAGAATGGATTTTCCTTGATATCTGACATAATGCATGAAAGGGTCCTTGAACAACCATAGGGTCTTCTGAAAATCATTACGAAGCACTACTACAAGATGTTCTATTTTTCCATAGAAATGTGTTCGCTCAAGAAAAGTTCCAGAGGATGTTGATCGTAAATGAGAAGATTGTTTACGGAGAAACACTAATACGGATTCACATTCATATACATGAGAATTATATAGTAACAAGAAGAATCTTTGATTCTCTTTTGAAAAAAGAGAAATGGATTTCTTTGGAGTAATGAGACTATTCGAATTACGATACTCGTGGAGAAAGAATCGCAATAAATGCAAAGAGGGGGCATCTTGTATCCAGCAGTGAAGGGTTTGAACCAAGATTTCCAGATGGATGGGATGAGGTATTAGTATATCTGACACATGATTTAAATGTGAGAATTTGTCCTCGAAAAAGGGAAATATTGAATGAATAGATCGTAAATTATGAGATTTTGCTATTTCTTTTTCTTCTAGGGAAGATACTAATCGCAGCGAGAATGGAATTTCCATAATGACTGCAAAACCCTCTGATACCATTTGAAAATACAAATTCTTGTTGTGCCCAACGAAAATAGATTCGTTGGAATCATTAACCGAAAGAATCAAATGATTCTGTTGATGCATTCGAGTAATTAAACGTTTCACAATTAGTGAACTGGATTTATTGTCATAACCGAAATTTTCCATAGGTTCGTAAAAAATCGATCCATTTAAACCATGATCATGAGCAAGTGCGTAGATATACTCCTGAAATAGAAGCGGATATAGGAAGTGTTGTTGCCTAGATCTATCTATTTCTAAATATCCTTGTAATTCCTCCATTTGAAATTATACAAAGGCACGGGGGATTTCTTGGGTTATCAAATGATACATAGTGCGATACGGTCAGAACAGGGTATATAGTAAGAAAAGAATAGATACCCCGGAGACGGGGAGTCCAATGAACGGATCCTCTCTCTTTCCATCCAATTTGTTTGTGTTCGTTATAGTTACAAGAGATGGTTAGAAATCCTTTATTTTTGCAACCCGATCGCTCTTTTGACTTTGGAAGAAATTCTCTTTATCAGTATACCGTTTCTTCTACACATTCGTCTCCACTCCATAATAGAGAAAGAATAGTTAATAGTTAGGATTCATGAAAAAAAAAGGAATCGATGATCCACTCACAGGAGAACCCTTTCCCGCATCAGGCACTAATCTATTTTTAACGTCTAATTAGATCGGGTAATCATTCGAATTATGAACCGAGCTCGTTGCTTTTGGTTTCCTTATAATTGGAGCCATTAGGGCTCTATCCATTTATTCACTCGACCAAACTGTGAATTGATTTGGTACCGTTCCAAGAATCAAAACAAGATTTTCTACCGACCCAGGAAGTATTCTCAGAGTTCTCCATTTATACGACATGCTGTTTTTTCCATTCATTCCCTTTCAGGATCAGTCGTGGTCTTACAAACCATACCAATGGTATGGACGAATCTGTTGCTTCATCCAAATGTGTAAAAGATCCTAGCCGCACTTAAAAGCCGAGTACTCTACCGTTGAGTTAGCAACCCGTATAAATATGGTGTGTAGATACGATCGGAATCAAAAATAAATAAATAAAGAGATTGGATTGCCCTACCCCATCAAAACATTGAACTAGCAACAAATCAAAAAGAAACATTTGATGATCAATTATGAACATCAAAATGTTCAGATCAGATTCAAATACAACGGATTCACGGATAAATATAGATAGATGTAAAAATTTGTGGACCCTCCTGTTTTGATCATTTTTTTTTTCATTATCTTAAGAAGATACTTCTTGTGTCACAGTGAATCCGGCGAACCTAGTGAAGTAAAGAAACAAACTTATGGGACGTAGATAAATAGATCTATTTATCCACGATCGAATTATATTTGATCGATACACCATTGTCAATATAAATTGAATTTTGAGAAAAAAAAATGAAATAAAGAAAATAAAGACTTGTGTTGGATTGGCACTACATAGATAAGAAATGAAGTGTGGGGGGGGGGAATAAATAAAGAAGAAGTAGGAAAAAAATCTCTGGTTTTCAATAGAAGTACAAACAATAGCAAGATTGATCCCTTATTTATTCGTAGAGTCCCAACGAAAACCATCTGATTGATGGCAATCCCCTCAATTGCCAGTTATTTCACTCAATCTTTTTTTTCTATTTCATAAATTTTATTTCGTTTGATTAATTCGAAGTTCCTTAAATACTTCGGCCTTCTTTGAAATATCATGAACAGTTCCTGTAGGTTGAGCGCCTTTTTCAAGGAAATATAGAATAGCAGGAACATTTGAATAAGTTTGGTTCTTTATCGGATCGTAAAAACCCACTTTACGAAGATCTCTTCCTTCTCTTCGGGATCGAACATCAATTGCAACGATTCGATAGATGGCTCATTGGGATAGATATAGATGAACAATGCCCCCCCTAGAAACGTATAGGAGGTTTTCTCCTCGTACGGCTCGAGAAAGAATGATTCGAATTTATGTATTGTATATAGTGACAAATGGATCCATAAAATCATCAATTAGATTAGGATTTGAGTCGTTTTTTTTTTGGAAGGAATAAAAAAAAAAAAAAAGAAATCTCATTCGTACTCATAACTCAAGTTGGGTAATTCTCAAAGAGCTCGAAGGGAAATCCTTAGACATTTATTGAGCCGTCTCTAACCTCTTTTGTTTGTCTCGTCTAGAATCGATTTTCCTTTCTCATTCTGATCTAGTTATTGAGACAATTGAAAATGGCGTTTCCTTGTTCCGGTATCCTTTATCTTTGCTTTGAATCATTGGGTTTAGACATTACTTCGGTGATCCTTAATTGTTTCAAAATGGCAGCAACATACCTTTTGTTCTTTCTATTGAAGAATCATACAAATGGTTGATTCCCCTGTGATACACTTTTGATCGAAATAGTTTTACCAATTCCGACAAATTTTCCTTTTTTTGCTTTTTTATTTGAAACTTGTTCGAATTTGCGATTTCTATATCGAAGATATACTTACGAAGTTGTTCCAACTTATTGACTGGCACTAACCCTAGATCCTTCCCTCTGATAAATGAATCAAGAATTTATGCTCGAGCTCCATCATGTACTATTTACAACCCCCCAAAATGGGGTCCTGGTGGCAAAGAACAAACTATGTCGAGCCAAGAGCATCTTCATTGATATATAAAAAAATGGTGGATGCAAGAATCCACAGCCGATCATGTCCTTCAAGTCGCACGTTGCTTTCTACCACATCGTTTCAAACGAAGTTTTACCATAACATTCCTCTAATTTGGACCGGTATGGAATTGATTCAATATGGAATCATGAATAGTCATTGGCTCCATCGGTGCATAGTAGTCCATACTTTATTTTTATATATGTATGAATAGGTATTTCTCTGGGGAAATCTCAGCAAAAAGCCAAATTAACCCATATTCTGTTATAGGAATGAAACACATTTATAAAAAACACGAAGAAATTAGTTGCTTAACACTTATTTACATCTACATCTTCAACATATTGTTATATTGTTCGGGACGATCAATCATGAAAGATCCAATTCCAATTCTTTCTCGAACAACTAAACTAAAGACGAGTCTTTAATTCGATTACCAATACTGGAATTACCAATACTGGAACAAAATAAAATGAGTCATTAACCAAATAAGCTATTCTAATGACCCGGAAAAGTCGCAAGTGACTCGGTCGCAAGTGACTCGATAGGATAGATTCACCAATCTCACACTTCTTCGAATAGCGAGGATTTATAAGGTAAGGAATCATAAAAAATAAAATGATTTCAAGAATTTCCTACTTCGACATCATTATCATTACTATAAATAAGTTTTCCTGTAAAGACTGAATTTAATTTGATCTCTAAATCAATCAAATCAACAAGTCGGCACAATCACAACGAGTAACTAAAAAGTTTAGCAGATATCTCATTGATTAAAGAGACGCGAATTCGATCATCATAAGAGAAATCCATGTTTCTTTTCCAATTGAATCATCAATGATTTAAATCGGATGGATGGGTCGAGAAAAAAATCCAATTTAGTTGTTTTCATGGGGATGGATAGAAAAGAGCTCATGGAAGATAAGATTAAGGTCGCTATTCTTTCATCTGATTGAGAAAATCCAAATCGTAGGAGTATGACCTTTCCGTATCCATCAGATACACCGAACAATTGTCACCGGGGGTCATCGTGTATATTTAAGAGATCACAAATCTTTTTCACCGAAACCGAAATACCGGTGTCACTGAAATAGAACAATAAAACTACATATGGGCATGGTTCATTTTCTACGGATTTTGCTTTATTTCAGGTTCAGAAATTTTTCCATTTCCATAAAGATAAACTAAAGTGAATGGAATCTATGAATCCCCCCCCCCCCATCGTTACATTGATTTCCAATTATTCATTGGAGCCTGATGCAAAATAAAAGCAATTAAGTCCAAAGAAAATACATCTGTTCCGTATTGAACTTTATTGTTTGTTAATGAGATCCGGATGACACAGATATTGATTGAAATTGATACCTTCCTTTGCTAATTAACTCGTATCTACACGAATTCTATGGGGATCATGAATCATACTCAAAGCCAATCAAAAAAAGATCCTCTTATGGGATGCTATACCATCTTGTATAGGTACAAAGCCGAATGGGTCCAGATTCATTCGTTGTTTCTATTTTATTTTGCCCCACCCCAGTCTTAGGAGCTTTAATCCCAGTGATGGAATTAGTACCAAGAACTCCTCCTGTTTAGAATTCAGGATCCACATAAAATTAGTCATTTACCCCTATTTACTTTACCTTTCTTCCGCATGTCGACTCAGAATGCATCATGTGGGAATCCAAATTTGATAAATAGGGGGCATAAAGTTTCTCTAAATGACTAACTAACTTCAATATGAATATGAGCGGGGGGGAGACGGGCATACGCTGAATGGCCACCCAATCTTTTTTTTTTGAATGGAACTTTGATCTTTGTTCCCATCCTACCTATATCAAAAAGATATTTATTTCCATACACGTGTCATTGACACTCGATTCTGTTTCTGTTTGTGAGAAACAGAAACAGGATCGAAAGGTAGGATATGATTCTTCTCTGAATCATTAGAAATCAGAAAGAAAGATTGGATCACATTGTATCCAACATTACACTCTTAAACAGAGGATTGTTAAAGAAAAGAGCACAATCTTTGTTCTGATAGAATCGGTCTGGGACGGAAGGATTCGAACCTCCGAGTAACGGGACCAAAACCCGTTGCCTTACCGCTTGGCCACGCCCCATTGAGATTTCTATTTGACACTAATAACACTAATATGGATATTGGTTGTTCGTCAATTCCAGCCCCAATATCTATGGAATAGGTTGTTGCTAGGATTCGACACGTGTAGATGTAGAATCAAAAGAAATTCATTGATCATTATCTATAATTCAATTAAGATATTGTATGAAAGTATGATTCCTTCTATTCTCATTTGAGAATTGAAGGATTTTTGATTGGGGGAGTTCAAAGAAAAAGAAGGATTTTTTGTTTGGCCTATCTTCTCTTCTTTCTTCATTTTTCCCCAACTCACTAATAATGAAATTCTCCACAAGAGCGAAATTTTTGTTATGCTTAATATCTTTAGTTTGATCTGTATCTGTATTAATTCTGCCCTTCATTCGAGTAGCTTTTTCTTCGCCAAATTACCCGAGGCTTATGCTTTTTTCAATCCAATCGTAGATGTTATGCCAGTCATACCTGTACTCTTTTTTCTCTTAGCCCTTGTTTGGCAAGCTGCTGTAAGTTTTCGATGAGATCTTTAATACTGTCCTAGAAACATTCATGATTGATTCGCTAAAAAAGGAAAAATTCTATTCTAACAATTGATAAGATCAGATAAATCTTACATTATGAACTCTCGATTCAAACATTGAAATTCTTTTGGATAGCCGCGATGAATCTGGATCACCTCATTTTCTCATTCTGACTTTCCGGAGGTCAAAGACCTTATGTATGGTCCCTCACAATACCTAATTGTGGGTATGAAAGATCATTTTGGTAACGAAGGAATCAGAATCTTATTACAAATGAATTCCTGCAAATTCCTTTCTTTTCTAGAAACCACTCCATTTCTTGGTGTCAAAATGGGATATGTGGTACAAAAATAGAGAATCTATTCCCTTATTTCCCCCAAAAATGATCTTGGAGATTGTGTAATGCTTACTCTCAAACTCTTCGTTTACACAGTAGTGATATTCTTTGTTTCTCTCTTCATCTTCGGATTCCTATCTAATGATCCAGGACGTAATCCTGGACGCGAGGAATAAAATAAAAAAATCAGAAGTTTTTCGTTGCTTGATTTCTGAATTTTCTTATGATTTTCTCTATTCCATACATTTAACTAAGATAACAAGGGCTCGAGATTTTTTCGAATTCGAAAGATAACTCTCAAGTGATCAGAGGGAACGGAGAGAGAGGGATTCGAACCCTCGGTACGAATAACTCGTACAACGGATTAGCAATCCGTCGCTTTAGTCCACTCAGCCATCTCTCCCAATTACAAAAGGATAATTCATATGTGGCGCGTGAAGTAAAGATTGATAAAAGTCTTTCTTTATCTTTCTTTTCTTTATTCTTTTCTTTATCTTTCTTTTCTTTATTCTATATATATACGAATTTTATCAGCAATTGCATTTAGATAAGGATTCGAAACAGATATCTCCAATAGAAAGAGTACCTCTTTGATTTCGTACGAAAGGTTCTTTTATTCCCCCGGCCTGGCCAGTACCTATACCTAGCCAGGCCATTCCTTGTTTTGTTCCAATGAATCATAGATCAAATGATTTATCTGATTTGAAAACGAAAATACTTGTTATTGAAGCAGCAAGAAGGGCTATTTCCATTCCTATGACAGGAGTGTCATTTCTTATTATTCTTTGTTTTTCCTTTTATCGATTGACTTACTTTACTGGAATAAAAAAAAATGGAGTTATGGATTCTTCCACAATTCAACTTATTTTTATGTTCCGACTTCAATGGCTCTTTCGGGCCGGAACTGTCAGTAACGATTCCCCCAGCAAAAGAAAAGATATAACTTGTTATTTAAATGAACCTTCTTCTCCTATTTCATTAAGTCCCCCGTCGGAACACGTCAGCACTCACTCCAATTTTCATGATTCTGATCCTATCTTGATTACGTC